TTTATCACCTGTGTCTACTATTTAGGCAGAATGCCGTCGCCTATTGTTACTAATAAAATAAACGAAATGGAAGAAAGGAGAGAAAGTGAGGAAGAAAGCGATGTAGAAACTACTTTCGAAAGGAAGGAGACTAAACAGGAACAAGCGGGATCCACCAAAAAAAACCCTTCCCTTTATTGGGAAGAAAAGGAGGATCCGGACAAAATAGATCAAACGGAAGAGATCCGAGTGGAAAAAACGTATCCTTTTGAAAAATCTCTTGTAACTTTTCTTTTCAATTATAAGCGGTGGAATCGTCCATCACGGTATATACAAAATAATCGACTTGCACGTTCTATACGAAATGAAATGTCACAATATTTTTTTTATACATGTTTAAGTGATGGAAAACAAACAATATCTTTTACATATCCACCTAGTTTATTGATTTTTTCAAAAATGATAGAACGTAAAATTTCTTTGTACACGACAGAAAAATTTATCCATGAAGACCTATATAATTATTGGGTTTCTACCAATGAGCAAAAAAAGTACAACTTGAGTAATGAATTAATGAGTAGAATAAAAATTATAGAAAAAGAAAAAGTATCTCTTACTCTAGATATACTAGAAAAAAGGACCAGATTATGCAATGATGAGAATAAACAAGAATACTTGCCAAAAGCATATGATCCTCTTTTGAATGGCGCATATCGTGGAAAAATAAACAAATTCTATTCACATACAACCATGAATCATTTAATTACTTCGAAAGAAAATTCCACGAAAATAGTTTGGATAAATAAGCTTCATGGGCTATTTTCTATTTCTAATAATTACCAAGAATTTGAACATGAAAAAAATCCACTTAATGAAAAATTACCATGGAATTATATTATTAATTCGTTAACGTCAATTGATCAATTATCTTTTGAGTACATACCCAATTCTCATTTGAAAAAATCTTCTTTATTGGAAGAAGAAATAAAAAGAAATTCAGAAAATAAAGCAAAATCTTTGAAATCCGTATTCGATATAATTACAACCAATGGAGAAGAAATCATTGAAGAAGGAGAAGAAATCCTTAAAGAAAAAATCATTCAAAAAATTCCTCAACGGTTATACAAACTAACTGAAGAGTTAGAAGCACTAGCACAGGATGAAGATGAAGAAGATGAACATGAGCAACTAATGAAACAAGATCAGGAAATTCGTACAAGAAAAGCCAGACGAGTGGTGATTTATACTGACTACAGCGTGAATCCCGAGACTAACGATGATGAAATAAACGAGTTGGCTTTGATACGTTACTCACAACAACCTGATTTTCGTCGAGGTCTAATCAAAGGATCCTTACGCGCTCAAAGACGTAAAACAGTTATTTGGAACACATTCCAAGCATATGTAAATTCTCCGCTTTTTTTTGATCGAGTAGAAAACATATTTTTTTTTTCTCTTTTAAACAAGATCGATCAAAATATTAAGTCTATTTTTAGGAATTTTGCGAAGAAAAAACCAAAAACGGAATTAAAAATTGACGATTTTGAGAAAGAAAAGATGAAGAAAACTCTGAAGGCTCTCGATGAAAACGAGAAGAAGAGAGAAGAAGAAAATGAACGAATGGCAATAGCAGAAATTTGGGATAGCGTTATATTTGCTCAAGCAATAAGAAGTTTGATACTCCTGATCCACGCTTTTCTTAGAAAAAACATTATATTGCCTTCATTGATAATAGCTAAAAATGTTGGACGTATGTTATTATTCCAATACCCCGAGTGGTATGAGGATTTTAAGGACTGGAAGAGTGAAATGCATGTTAAATGTACGTATAATGGTATTCCACTATCAGAAACAGAATTTCCTCAAGATTGGTTAACAGATGGTCTTCAGGTAAAAATTCTATTTCCTTTCCGTTTAAAACCTTGGCGAAGATCTAAACTACGATCTCATCATGGAGATCCAATGAAAAAAAAAGTAAAACAAGAAAATTCTAGTTTTTTAACAGTTTGGGGAACGGAAACAGAACTTCCTTTTGGTCCTGCCCGAACCCTACCTTCTTTTTTTGAACCCATATATAAAGAACTAAAAAAAAATATTCGAAAAGTGAAAAAGAATTATTTTCTACCTCTAAAAGTAAAAGTTTCAAAACCATGGGTTATCAAAATTTTTCCAGTTCTAAAACGAATAATGAATAAACTTGAAAAAGTAAACCCAATTTATTTATTTGAATTCAAGAAGGTGAAAGTATATGAACCAAATGAAAATGCAAAAGATTCAAAAGATAATAATAAGATTATTCCTGAATCGACCATGCAAATTCAATCTATGAATTGGACAAATTTTTTATTCATAGAAAATGAAATGAAAGATCTTGCTGATAAGACAATCATAATCAGGAATCAAATAGAAGAAATCGCAAAAGAAAAGAAAAAAAAAGTTCCAGCCTATGATGATAAAAGACCAGAATTAAAGAAAGATATTTGGCGGATATTCAAAAGAATAAATACTCGATTAATATGCAAATCACATTATTTTATGAAATCTTTCATTGAAAAAATATACATGGATATCCTGCTATGTATGGTTAGCATTTCGAAGGTCAATGCACAACTTTCAACAAAAAAAATTATCAATGAATCCATTTACAACGATGAAAGAAATCAAGAAGGAATTGATGAAACAGATCAACATACAATGAACTTTATTTCGACTATAGAAAAAGAAAAGGACTTTTCTAATCCTAGTAATAATTCAAATACTTATTACGATTTATCTTCCTTGTCCCAAGCATATGTATTTTACAAAATATCACAAACCCAATTACTTAACAACCATCACTTTAGATCTGTACTTCAATATCGCGGTACCCATCCTTTTATTAAGGACAAGATAAAGTATTATTCTATAACCCGAGGAATATTTAACTCCAAATCAAGGTATAAGTATAAGAAAATAAAGAAGCCTGGAATGAATGAATGGAAAAACTGGTTAAAGGGTAATTATGCATACAATTTATCTCAGAGCAAATGGTCTCGATTAGTATTAGTAGCGAAAAAATGGCGAAAAAAAATCAATCAAAATTGTACGATTCACAATAAAGAATCAATGAAATTTTCTTCATATAAAAAAGAAAAAGACCGATCAATTCATTACAAAAAAGAAAATTTCTATACAGTGTATTTATGGCCGAATCAAAAAGAAAAATTAAAAAAACAATATGTATTAAATTAAAAATATGTATTAAATTAAAATATTAAAATAAATTATAAAAGAATAAAAAAATGAATAAAAATATTGATGCATAAAAGAAATACAAAAATAGATAAGAAGAAATTCGTCCACCTCCCATAGATTTAACTCCTTCCCCTATAAATAAACTTGCAACAACAACCCCATTGATAATTCCATCAATTATATTTCTATCAAAAAATTGAGTTAGTTTGGTTAATCCCCTTATACCCAAGGTAAAAACTCTAGTATAAAAAATATCTATATAACCACAATTGTAGGACCAATTGTATATTCTATTTTTTATTTTGTCCAAGAAAATTCTTTTAGGACCTCCTTTTATAAATGAATTAATGAATTCCAAATTCTGGAACAATGAATAAACAGACCCATATAAAACATATGCTATTAATAGTCCAAAAATAGCTATACTTACCGAAAAAATTGCATTTGTAAAAAATTCATACCAATCCACGGAATAACTCGCATTGGGATGTAAAAGATTTGTCGATGGAGTTAACCATTTTGATAATATATCAAAATATATTATTCCATAATCAAAATGAATTCCTATTGTTCCAACAAACAAAGTAAATAGTACCAAAACAAACAGAGGAAATAGCATAGTATTGTCCGATTCGTGAGGATACATAGAAGTATAAGTGTACTTTTTTTCGAAAGAATATGGTCTTCTTTTTTTTAGATTACTAGATATTTTATATCTATCCTTTGAAAAAAAGAAGACCATATTTTCTATTTTTGATAAAAGAAAATTTCTATCAACTTTTTTTGGAACTTCTTTTCCCCATAAAGATATTGAATGGAACGAGCTATTATTGGTGCTACTGTAATTTTTACAATTTATGCGCAAATGCCCATCAAAAGTAAGTAAATACACGCGAAACATATAAAATGCAGTTAATCCTGCTGTGAAACAAGCTATTATTGCAAAAATTGGTGAATACAACCAACTCTCATTAAGAATTTCATCTTTGGACCAAAAACAAGCAAGAGGTGGAATACCACAAATAGAAAGTGTACCTAATAAAAAAGTAGTTCTTGTAATTGGAACATATCTTTTTAAACCGCCCATCAGAATCATATTCTGACTTTTATCTGGTGAATATCCAACAACAGGTTCCATTGAATGGATAATGGCTCCGGATCCCAAAAATAATAAAGCTTTAGAATAGGCGTGAGTAAGCAAATGGAATAAAGCAGCTCGATAAGAACCTAGACCTAGAGCTAACATAATATAACCCAATTGAGACATTGTAGAATAGGCTAAACTTCTTTTTATATCTGTTTGAGCAAGAGCCAAGGTAGCTCCTAATAGTACTGTTATTACACCTATTAAAGAAATAATATTCATTATGTAAGGTATGGATATGAAAAGAGGAAGAAGTCGAGCTACAAGAAAAATTCCCGCTGCTACCATGGTAGCAGCGTGTATAAGAGCCGAGATAGGAGTAGGTCCTTCCATTGCATCAGGTAACCATACATGAAGGGGGAATTGCGCGGATTTAGCAACTGCACCGAGAAATAATAAAAAGGCACACAAAGTAGCAAATGAAGAACTGACCCCATTATTGTGTATCAAGTTGTTAGTTATTTCGAACAAATCCCGAAATTCAAAACTACCAGTTATCCAATAAAAACCTAAGATTCCTAATAATAAACCAAAATCCCCTACACGATTAGTTACAAAAGCTTTTTGACAAGCACTTGCTGCAGTCGGTCGTGTGAACCAAAATCCTATTAATAAATAAGAACACATTCCCACTAGTTCCCAAAAAACATAAATTTTTATCAAATTTGAACTGGTAACTAATCCCAACATAGAAGCATTGAAAAAACTCATATAAGCAAAAAATCTTAAATATCCTTGATCATGGGACATATAATTGTCACTATAAATAAGAACCATAATTCCAACAGTAGTAATTAGTATTGACATAATCGAACTAAGTGGATCGATTAAATATCCGAACTCTAAGGAAAAATCATTATTGATGGTCCAAGACCATAGATATTGATAGATGGAACTTCCATTTATTTCTTGAATAGATAAATTGGCTGAAAATACCATAGCTATACTTAAGAAAAAAATACTAGGAAAAGCCCATATACGACGAATATTTTTTGTTGCTGTCGGAATAAGTAGAAGCCCGAATCCTATTGACATAGTAACTGAAAGTGGAAGAAAAGTTATTATCCATGCATATTGATATGTATGTTCCATAATAAAAAATGAAATTTTTAATCATTCTACTAAAACTGGAATAATACAATATTCCATCCTGGTAATTTATAGGCATATTATATAATATAGTATATTAAGGAAAAATGGTTATACCAAAAGGAATACTTAATTCGAATATAGATAGTACGATCTGTACTTTAAATTTAAATTAAAAAATAAATAAGGTTATTGTTATCGGGTAATCAAATATCTTAGTTAACAGATTAACTGCTAATTCGAATTGTAATTTCAATTATGGGTATGGCACTCTTACCTTAATCAATTAATAAAAAACAATTTCCTTCCTTTCTTGTACTTGTATTTTTTTTCTTAGCTATACTATATATGTCATAGAGTATGTATACATATGCATAATTACTATGATCCATATATATATATTATATATATATCATATATATGAGCATATATATTTTAAACATATATATTTTAAATATATTAATATTAATATTATATTAATATTAATGTGTATGTTGTGTATGTTTCAATTTTTTAATTTAAATTTTATTATATGTTTATTTTATGTTTTCATAGGTTTTTTTTTAATGTGTTTGAAAAATTAAATGTTTTTTTACTATTTTACTACGGAATAAATATGGATAACGGCTAAAAGGAACAATTTATTTTGAACAATACATGTCTTTCACATACAATGATAAAAATAAGTAACCCTTTTTTTTTGAATGGCAGTCCCCAAAAAACGTACTTCTATGTCAAAAAAACGTATTCGTAAAAATATTTGGAATAAAAAAGGAAATTTAGCTGCAGTAAAGGCTTTTTCTTTAGCGAAATCGGTTTCTACCGGACGTTCAAAAAGTTTTTTTGTACAACAAACAAATAATAAAGTCGTGGAATAATCGGAATTGACATACCCCGAAAAACGTCAAGTATTTTAAAATAAATGATTAACATTAATTAGTGTATTGAACTCCTCAATATCAAACAGGATCAGTTGGAACTAGTCGCTGTGGTATATAAATATCGTATGTGGATGTGATATGTAGAATAAGGGTATGTATATTGGGTTTGGGGTTTTTTTGTATCTACTTTTCACAATAGAAAAAAAATTTCTATTGTGAAAAGTAGAGTATGATTGTGATAGAAATGCAAATTTTGTTGTTTTATTTGTTATATGGTTAACTAAAAACCTAATTAATTTGGTAAATCTTACCATTATTATATATATATAATAATGGTAAGATATTAATACTTTACTTTGATAATAATAAGATTTTGATAATAATAAGATAATAATAAAATAGTATTTAAATAATTAGACAATGATAAATTCTTATGATTTAGTAATCAAATTGTTATACATAGAAAATCCTAGTTATTTAATTTTCTTCATTAAATAATACATTTTATTTTTTTCGTTTTGTTTGAATCCATAAAATAACATTGGATAAATAAAAACGAATCCAAAAAAATAAAAGGAACAATTCCCGGTTCTATAGCTCAGTCTAAAACTATGGAGTTTTAACTGCTTTTTTGAAAACTTAGTTTTTAGTATACCAAAGTTCATTATTAAAACCGAACTTACAACAATACGATACTAACTAAAGATTATTTTATTGTTTATTTAATAAAGATTCAAATTATCATATAAATTTCAATGAATAAAGATTCATCGATTCTAATGTTTTGTTTTATAAACTATATTGAATCCTTTAATCTCGACGATTCAACATAAATTGACTATTATTATTTCAAGTAAGCAAGTAAGCCGCCATGGTGAAATTGGTAGACACGCTGCTCTTAGGAAGCAGTGCTAGAGCATCTCGGTTCGAGTCCGAGTGGCGGCATCCTATCCTATCAAAAAAATCTTCTAAAATAGACACAATGGATCCTATACAATGGCTCCTATAATGTATTCAATTCTCGATTTCAATTCTCTTATGGGACTCCTTTTTATGATATTTACAATTTTAGAACATATATTGACTCATATCTCTTTTTCGATAATTTCAATTGTTATTACGATTTATTTGATGACCTTTTTTGTCCACGAAAGCGTAGGATTGCCTGATTCATCAGAAAAAGGAATGATAGCTACTTTTTTATCTATAACGGGATTATTGGTTTCTCGTTGGATTTCTTCGGGACATTTTCCCTTAAGTAATTTATACGAGTCATTAATTTTCCTTTCGTGTAGTTTATCCATTATTCATACCATTTACAAGATGGGGAATCATAAAAATGATTTAAACACAATAACTGCATCAAGTACCATTTTCACACAAGGCTTTGCCACGTCGGGTCTTTTAACTGAAATGCACCAATCCGTAATATTAGTACCTGCTCTACAATCTCAGTGGTTAATGATGCACGTAAGTATGATGTTATTAAGCTATGCCGCTCTTTTATGTGGATCATTATTCTCAGTGGCTCTTCTAGTCATTACATTTCGAAAAAACATCAATATTTTTTGTAATGGTAAATTAAAAAATTTCTTAATTAAGAAATTTATCTTTGGTAAGATTAACTATTGGAATGAAAAAAGAAGTGTTTTTATAAACACTTCTTTTCTTTCATTTCGAAATTATTATAAATATCAATTAACTCAACGTTTAGATTATTTGAGTTATCGTGTCATTAGTTTAGGGTTTACTTTTTTAACCATAGGAATTCTTTGTGGAGCAGTATGGGCTAATGAAGCATGGGGATCGTATTGGAGTTGGGACCCCAAGGAAACTTGGGCATTTATTACTTGGATCATATTCGCAATTTATTTACATACTAGAACTAGTACAAATCAAAGTTTGCAGGGTACAAATTCGGCACTTGTGGCTTCTATGGGATTCCTTATAATTTGGATATGCTATTTTGGAATCAATCTATTAGGGATAGGTCTACATAGTTATGGTTCATTCACATGAACATCTAAAATAATAAATAATTGAATAAACTACATAAAATAACGAGTACATATAAGAACAAAACATCATCCCATACCCATATTTATATATAAATATATAGTGAAAGTTCTTTCTTTGTGCAAGTTTTTTTAGAACCCTTTTAACCATTCCTGGTTAAAAGGGTTCTAAAAAAACTCGAAATGTATCTGATTAAAATTGAGATTTTTAATTCATTTAATTCTTTTGCATTGTTCGGCGTTTAAAAGCGGAAAAAGACAAAAAAAATTCGATTTCCGTATTTTTAATGAAAGACTATCGATAAAAATAATTAGATAGTATAGCTTGTACCCTATCAACTGATAACGAGAGAATTAAATCGGGATAAATACCAGTTCCTAGTATGGGTAAAAAGATACAGATTGAAACAAATAGTTCTCGTGGTCCAGAATCCAAAAAATTAGAATTTGTAACATGAAATAACTTGTATCCATAGAACATCTGACGTAACATAGATAATAAATAAATAGGAGTTAATATCATTCCTATTGCCATTACAAAAGTAATTAGTATTTTTGACATTAAAAGAAATCTTTTACTAGTAATTATTCCAAAAAAAACTAATGATTCTGCAACAAAACCACTCATTCCCGGCAATGCAAGAGAAGCCATTGAAAAACTACTGAACATGGTAAAAAGTTTTGGCATTGGGATCGATACCCCCCCCATTTCGTCGAGATAAACAAGACCCATTCTATCACAAGTCGTTCCCGTCAAGAAAAAAAGTGCAGCACCAATAAATCCATGAGAGAGTATTTGTAAAATAGCACCATTGAGCCCGATTCCGGTTATGGAACCAATTCCTATAATTGTAAAACCCATGTGAGATACAGAAGAATAGGCTATTCTCTTTTTCAAATTCCGTTGACCGAGAGAGGTCGAAGCTGCATAGATTATTTGAATAGTTCCTATTATTACCAACCAGGGAGAAAATATGGAATGAGCATGGGATAATAATTCCATATTGATTCGAATAAGTCCATATGCTCCCATTTTTAATAAGATTCCAGCTAGAAGCATACATGTACTGTAATGTGCTTCTCCATGGGTATCGGGTAACCAAGTATGTAGAGGTATAATCGGCAATTTGACGGCATAAGCAATAAGGAATCCAAAATATAATATTATTTCCAATGCCACAGGATATGATTGATTAGCTAATTTTCCAAAATCTAATGTAGGTTCATTAGAACCATATAAACCCATACCCAGAACCCCCATTAAAAGAAAAATGGAGCCCCCCGCCGTGTACAAAATAAACTTTGTCGCCGAGTAGAGACGGTTCTTTCCTCCCCACATGGATAAAAGTAAATAAACAGGAATTAATTCTAACTCCCACATCATGAAAAAAAGTAAAAGGTCTCGAGAAGAAAATGGTCCTATTTGACCGCTGTACATTGCTAGCATGAGAAAATAGAACAATTGTGAATTTTTAGTAACTGGCCAAGCCGCTAAAGTAGCTAAACTGGTGATAAATCCTGTCAGTAAAATGGGTCCTACGGAAAGTCCATCGATTCCCAGTCTCCAGTGAAAATCAAAAATATCTATCCATTTAAAATCTTCTTCCAATTGGATTAATGGATCGTCCAATTGGAAATGATGACAGAAAACGTGGGTCATTAAAAGGAGTTCTAACAAGCAAATACCTATAGCATACCACCTGAACATCTTATTTCCTCTATAAGGAAGAAAAAAAATGCAAGAGCCGACGAATATCGGCAAAACAACAAGTATTGTTAGCCAAGGAAAATTATTCGTGATAAAGACAAGATACGTTTTTGACCACAAAAGCCCGTACTTAATAAAATATATTATTCTATTCTGAATACGAGCTTTTGTCGGTAAAGAGGAATCAAATAATTAAAGTGTATTTTTTTGTAACGTATCAATAAGATAGTCCCATGCTGCGAGTTGTTTCATGCCATAAATAGACACGGACACTCAAAAAATCCGTTGGACAAGCGGATTCACATCTCTTACAACCTACACAATCCTCGGTTCTTGGTGCGGAAGCAATTTGCTTAGCTTTACATCCGTCCCACGGTATCATTTCCAACACATCCGTAGGGCAAGCTCGTACACATTGAGTACACCCTATACATGTATCATAAATTTTTACTGAATGTGACATTGAATCTATAACAGCCCGGGTTTGAACATCAAAAATTTTCAATCTGGTATACTGGTATAGAAATAGTAGTTATATTGTAGACACCAGACGAAGCAGTGGTTTACTAAAATTGGAAGAATCAATATTTTTCTAAATCTGCTTATAAGAAAAAGCCAAGAGACTTTAATTTTCGTTTCAAAATCAAAAATTATAATCATACGAGTCGGGTGTGTGAATGAAAATGGTCCAACAAAATAAATTGATATTCAAATCAATATATAAATATCTAAAATTAAATCTAAATAAATTTATATTATTATAAATTAGTTTAGTATTAATTATACTTTACTAATCTAGTAAAATAGTCAAATTTAAATTCAATAGTAAATTTGATATTGAATCAAATTTAATATATATATTATAATATTATAGTTTCTTAGTTATTATATATCTTAGTTATTATATATACTATATATTTTACATGTTATATATACACGTTATATATATAATATATTAATCTTATATTTTTCCTATATTTTTTATTTTTATTTTATTTATATTATATAATTTATATTATATATTATTATATATATATTTTATATAATTTATATTATATATTATTATATATATATTATTATTTATATTTTATTTCTATATCTATAGATTATTCATCTAATTAATATAGAAATAAAATAACTAATTTTTTAGTATATGATTATGATAATTTTAATTAATTATTCAACAAATTCGATTGGTTGATACGCGTTGATTTTCTGTTTCGATGAATTGACGAAACAATAGCAAGTCCAATAGCAGCTTCTGCAGCTGCAACGGCTATAATAAATATTGAGAAAATGTTCCCTTTTAATTGTCGATTATCAAATATATCAGAAAATGTTACGAGATTAATATTAACCGAATTTAGTATAAGCTCAAGACACATAAGTGCTCTAACCATGTTTCGACTTGTGATCAATCCATAGAGACCGATAGCAAATAAATAGACACTCAAAAAAAGTACATGCTCGAACATCATTGACTAACTCCTTATCAATCTCGATTCATTTCAATATCAACAATTCAAGGGATTCAATTAACTAGAAGTTATAATTACAAAACAAAAGAAAGTAAACAAATTTAACTAAAATTATTAAACCTTTTGATTTTATTATATAATTTCATATTTAAAATTTTTATAACTCTAATTTTTTTTATTCTAACTATATTTTTTATTCTAACTATATTTATTATTGGCGAGCCATAGTAATTACACCTATCAAGGAAACTAAAAGAATTATTGAAATTAGTTCAAAGGGAAGATAAAAATCTGTCGATAAATGAATCCCAATTTGTTGAACAGTACTTATTAGGTCCTGTTCTATAATCTGGTTTGATCTTGTAGTCCAAATAATTCCATACCATGATGTATCTGATATAATAGTAATCAGTGAAAAAAAAATACTTATACAAACCAGTGAAGTAACTCCATCTCCAACGGTACAAAAATATGAATCATTAGAATATTCGGAACCATTCATGAACATTACCGCAAATATAATTAAAACATTTATGGCTCCCACATAAATAAGAAGCTGTGCAGCAGCCACAAAAAAGGAGTTCGATGAAATATAGAATAAAGATATACAAACAAGAACCAACCCCAACGAAAAAGCAGAATAAATAGGATTGGTAAGTAATACAACTCCCATACCCCCTAATAGAAGAACTGACCCCAGAAATGCTACAAGAATATCATGTGTTGGTCCTGGTAAATCCATTATGTATAAAATGTCCACAAAAAAAAATAAGTCAAATCATGACTTTACTAAATAGTCAAGGAAAAAGATTTATCCAATTTATGATACCTTCCTAATTGAATTAAATCTTAATATGGATATAACTATATAGAATATATATAATTAATTATCTATTATATATATATAATAGATATAATTATTGGACTAATTACACTTACTTTTTTATCCAAAAGAAAAAGAAAAAACTTTAGAATTGTATATTTTTAAATTCTCGCGATAAATAAAATTTATTATTATAATTAGTTTAAATAAAAGAATAATTCTCAAAAATAAATAAATAGTATTATATTTGTAGTTATTGACAAAAAAAGCTTTGATCCTTTATATCAAAAAAATTTTAGTAATTGGTAATCACTCTTGAATCAAGGGATTTATCTTTATCGATTTTTATTTGAGTTGAATTCATAACTATTTGAATTGTATAATCTCCAATTACTGATATTGGTAACCGACCCAATGCAATTTGATTATAGTTCAATTCGTGACGATCATAAGTAGAAAGTTCATATTCTTCAGTCATTGATAAACAGTTTGTTGGACAATACTCGACACAGTTACCACAAAATATACAGACCCCAAAATCAATACTATAATTAAGTAATTGTTTCTTTTTCATATCTCTTTCCAATCTCCAATCAACAACAGGTAAATCTATCGGGCATACACGAACACATACTTCGCAAGCAATACACTTATCAAATTCAAAGTGAATTCGACCGCGAAAACGTTCTGACGTAATTGATTTTTCATAAGGATATTGAATAGTTACAGGTAAACGATTTGTGTGAGATAAGGTAATTATGAAACTTTGACCAATGTACCTTGTAGCCCGTATTGTTTGTTGACCATAATTCATGAACCCAGTCACCATTGGAAACATATTGTAGATATCCATGAATAAATTGATGTTTCTTTCTCTTGTTTGAAAGGGGTTATGAATTTAGAATATTCTTATCGTATTCTATTATTTAATTTATAGTGAAACAAGTTGAGAAGAAGTTGTCAATAATAGATTACCCAAAGAAATAGGTAAAAGAAATTTCCATCCAAGATTTAATAGCTGGTCCATTCTCATCCTGGGTAAAGTCCATCTTGTTGTGATAGAAATGAATATAAACAAATAAGCTTTAGCTAATGTAACAAGGATACCAATTGTCATTCCAAAGACTCCAGCTATTTTTTTTATTCCGAAAAGTTCAGGAACAGATATATATGGAATAGATAACTTCCACCCACCTAAGTAAAGAATCGTTACAAATAATGAAGAAACTAATAAATTTAGGTACGAAGCAAGATAAAATAAACCAAATCTGATACCTGAATATTCCGTTTGATAACCTGCTACTAATTCTTCTTCCGCTTCTGGTAAATCAAAGGGCAATCTCTCACATTCAGCTAGAGAAGAAATTATGAAAACCATAAATCCTATGGGTTGACGCCACAGATTCCACCCCCCAAAACCATATTTGGACTGTGTTTCAACTATATCAACTGTACTTGAACTATTAGATAATTATAGTCGATAAAAACAACACTGTTCCCATCGCTATTTCAAAACCGTACATGAGACCTCAGCCTCATACGGCTCCTCTATGGCCACAAATAAATGTAAGGACTGGTTCGGTCTTATCACTTCCTTTTGTTTTAGGGTAGAAAAAAAAAGATCTGTTAGAGAGTCCCAAATTAAACCAATGAAATTCCGTTCGCAAAAATAAGAAAAAAAGGCTTCGGAATTCATCTCATCCCTTATAATCAAAGTATATTTTTCTTTGTTTTGTTCGGTAATAATTTAAACTATTTAATCAAATATTCGTTATATGAATAAAATAAAAAAAAATTAATAAAATAATTAGAGGAATTTTTCATAAATTAAATAATGATAAGAATTTCATCTATTTGAATGTATATGCATAGTAAAAAGAAAAAATAAAGATTTTTTTTTATTCATTCGAATATTATATTCCATTTCTTTTATTCCTGTTCTTCTATCTCAGAGGCGGGTACTTTGAAAAAATAAATAAAGGATTAATTCGTTCTGAATAGTTATTTTTTTAAATCAGTGAATAGGAGTATTACTCTAGATCGGAATCATAGGAAAGTACTGCTTGATCATTTCTACCAATTTAAAGCCTCTATTATGATTCATTTTATGCAGAAATATCTTTTTTTTTTTTGATACCTTACCTTATATTATCTCCATTACTAAATCTTTTGTGTACTTTTGTGTTCCTAATTGTCCACTGATTTTTGATTGATCTACGGCATGTTAATAAATACAAGACAGTAATGAAAACTCCATACAGTCGATCTTTTATACCCGCTTCAAGATATGATGACGAATCTCAATCTTGGGATAACCATTTTACACGGCTTATGTTTACTTCAATTTTATTCTTGTACATATGAAGTGAGATTTTATCTTCTTACTGCAAATTTATAAGTTGTTTTGTTTCACTCATATAACTATTTGGTTTAACTCATTGACCTGAATCATGAATAAAAAAAAATATCCATTCAATTCATTCAACTTTTTTCCTAGAAGTAAAGGAAAGAAGTATAAATTTTATATTCAACGAATCACACGTAGAGATATTGATAATACACATAGAGTTAATGGTATTTCATAACTAATGGATTGAGCAGCAGCTCGCAGACCACCTGAAAAAGAATATTTATTATTCGATCCATACCCTGACATAAGAAGCCCAATAGGAGCAATACTTGAAATGGCGATCCATAAAGAAACACCTATACTGAGATCGGCTAAAACAAGGCGATACCCAAAAGGGATTACTAAATAACTTACTAGAATCGATATGACTACTATAGACGGTCCAATACTAAACAAACGAAGATCTCCTCTAGACGGGAGAAGATCTTCTTTTAAAAGTAGTTTAGTTCCATCTGCCAAAGCTTGAAGAATTCCCAAGGGGCCAGCATATTGAGGCCCAATACGTTGTTGTAGCGCTGCAGATATTTCTCTTTCCAACCACACAATTACTAGTACCCCTATTGTAATTCCCAATATAAGGATTAAAATGGGTACAAAAGTCCATATGAGCCCATGGACCTCTTTTAAGGATTCCGATGTAGAAAAAGAATTGATAGTTTGTACTTTTGTCGTATCAATTATCATTTCAACGATCAACTTCTCCCATAATGATATCTATACTACCTAGTATCGTCATGATATCAGCCAATTTCATTCTTTTAACTAGTTGAGGAAGAATTTGTAAATTTATGAAGCCGGGTGGACGAATTTTCCATCTCCAAGGGAAAATACTATTGTCTCCTATCAAATAAATTCCTAATTCCCCCTTTGGGGCTTCCACTCTTACGTAAAGTTCTTGTTTCGACAATTCAAAATTGGGTGAAGGTTTTTTACTAATAAATCTATATTCAAAATCATTCCATTCGGAATTTTTTGCTCTACCAAAGCGCCGGACTTCTAAATTTTCATAGGGTCCGCCAGGAATTCCTTCTAGGGCCTGTTGAATTATTTTTATGGATTCCCTCATTTCACCCATTCGTACTAAATAACGAGCTAATGAATCTCCTTCTTTTTGCCATTGGACTTCCCAATCGAATTCATTGTAACACTCATAATTATCAATTTTACGAAGATCCCATTGTATTCCAGAAGCTCGTAACATTGGTCCCGATAAACCCCAGTTTATCGCTTCCTCCCCACCAATAATGCCCACTCCTTCGACTCGCTCCAAAAAAATAGGATTTTGCGTAATAAGTTTTTGATATTCAAGAATCCCTGTTAAAAAATAATCACAAAAATCTAAACATTTATCTATCCAGCCATAAGGTAGATCGGCTGCTACGCCTCCGATGCGGAAATAATTATGCATCATTCGCATACCTGTGGCAGCTTCGAATAAATCATATATCAATTCCCTCTCTCGAAAAATATAAAAAAAGGGAGTCTGTGCACCGATATCCGCCATAAAAGGTCCAAGCCATAACAAATGAGAAGCTATACGACTCAGCTCCAGCATAATTACTCTGATATAGCTAGCCCTTTTAGGTACTTGAACATTTTCTAGTTGTTCTGGTGCATTTACGGTTATTGCCTCTGTGAACATAGTAGCTAAATAATCCCAACGTGTTACATAAGGTAAATATTGTATGATTGTTCGGTTTTCCGCTATTTTTTCCATACCCCTGTGTAAATAACCCAATATAGGTTCACAGTCAATAACATCTTCACCATCGAGAGTAACAATTAGTCGAAGAACACCATGCATTGATGGGTGGTGAGGACCCATATTAACGATCATGAAATCTTTTTTTTTAGTCGGTACAGTCATACCTTTTCTTCCTTAATTCATTATTTCACGAATTCCTCAAAAAGTAGATTCGTCCAAATGTAAAATCTAATAATTACTAATTCAAAAATCCAAACAATGAAATTAACAATTTTTTGGTTCTCGAATATCCAATTCATCAATTAATTTCTTATAACGCACTCCATTTTTCTTTGACAAATAGGCCAGCATACGTCGACGTTTTCCCAGAATTTTTTGTAGACCTCTTTTTGATAAAAAATCTTTTTTGTGCAATTCCAAATGTGAAGTAAGTCTTCGTATCTTATTTGTGAAACTTAATACTTGAAATTCAACAGAACCTCTGTTTTCTTCTTTTTCTTCTTGTGAAATAAGTGAAATGAATGAATTTTTTATCATAAAAAACTTTTTTTTTTCTTTCTTTTCCACGGATTTTTCCGATTAGGAAAAAGAAAATAATATATATTATTATTATTATAATAATGTTATTTCCATTTTTTTAATCTAGTACACACAAAAATAAAAATTTATTCATTTCCAAATAGTTTTTTTATTTGATTCTATCCAAATCCAATTGAAAATTGGATTTGGATAGAAAAGGATAATACATTTACACATTTACCAAAGAGAATCTTTTTTTGCACCTAAAAAGATTCTGTGAATTTCTTTCTAGATTGAATTGATACACAAGTAAATACATATTATGTTATGTTTATGTACCAAAGTAGCAAAGTATAACATATATCTTTCACTTTTCATCTACGGAAAATGGCATGTGAATATTGACATGTGACATAAAGTATATCAAATATACTATTAGATAATTAGATAATTCTAAATCGTGTATACATGTGTGTCCTTGACATACTGAAATTACTACCATTATTGGTATCAAACCAATAGCGATTCATACAAGCTAAATCTTCTAATCGGTAATTGGGCCAAAAAAACAACTTATATTTTATATTTGAATCTATATTAAGATTAAGATCTTTGTCTTCATTCAGAAATTGTGTAGAGTTTCTTATATTGTTTTCATTGTAAAATATTTGATTTCTATTCATAACATCCCAATTAGGAGAGTTGAAACAAATTAGAATTCTCAATTCTCTACGACGTCTAGGAGATAGAATATTTTCAGGAACAAAGAAATCATAATAATCTGGATTCCCATTCACAAGCATATTTCCATGTTGTTCAGTAGATTTATTAAAATTCTTCTTATTGACATATTTTTTTTTTTTGTATTTTATATTTATTTGGTGATTACTCTTTTCGCCATCGATCAATGAAATACTTATGGTTTGATACATAATTAATTTTCCACCCGTTATAAAAGCTAGACGAGTTGATTCGATAATCAATATTCCTTTTTTTAAAAACTCTGTAAGAGTTAGATTGTCCTTATTAAGGATTGCATCTAGATCCATCTCTTTTCTTCGAATTAAGGCTAGAGCTATAGAACTTGGATCCATCAATCTAAGTAAGAAACAATATGCCTTGATATTTCTTGTCATTTTATGATTAACAAAGTTGTTCCATCTTAATTGAACAATTAAATATTTATTTAGGAATAAATCTAGTTCTGATTCCTTGCTTTTCTTGCATCGTTTTTTCTTTTTACTTTCAGATCTCGCATAATCCTTTTGAAGAGCATAATCCTTTTGAAGAGGCTTTTTTTTGTTTTGTTTGCTTGGATCTGACACAAGATTTGTTTTTTCTTCGTTTTTTTCTTGGTTTTTTAATTTTATTAAAATAGAATCTTTGACACTTTTATTTTGACTAATTTTTTTTTTTTCATCTAAATTCTGATTGGAAAGAAGTAATTTGATTGGGATGATCCACGGTTTAATCTTATATGCCTTATATGTATCAAAAGGAAATCTGAATTCCGGGAAGAACCAAAGTTTCAGATTTGATTTTTTTTTTTTACAAAAAACTCTTTCCCTTTTTCGATTCATTCCCATCCAATCAAAAAAGTTTTTTTGATTGGAGTTGTTTTTTTTGTATAAATTTGTTTCTTTTTCTTGATGTTTTGAAAGAAAAAAAAGATCTTTTTTTTTCAATTTTTTTATATTAATATTTATTTTTTTAGTTTTAGCATTTTTTTCAAGTTTGGCGCCGATATGTACATTTGTAAAGTCGATAATATCGATATCGTTTACATCAATAGTGTTTTTCGAGTAAAAATGTAGAATTCTACAATCAAAATATTTCCTATTCAGATTTTTATGCTTATTAAAAACATAATTTTTTTCTATGGAATTGATAATTCCATAAAACAATTCGGGTTTATGTATGTTGAAATTATATGGAATTTTTTGGTTCCTTTTTAGTTGTAATTTTGGTTTATAAATAGAGGAATCTTTACTATCCCCATAATATATATATTTATGTGATAAAAGATCATATACATATTGTTTTTTTAATTTTTCTTTTTGATTCGGCCATAAATACACTGTATAGAAATTTTCTTTTTTGTAATGAATTGATCGGTCTTTTTCTTTTTTATATGAAGAAAATTTCATTGATTCTTTATTGTGAATCGTACAATTTTGATTGATTTTTTTTCGCCATTTTTTCGCTACTAATACTAATCGAGACCATTTGCTCTGAGATAAATTGTATGCATAATTACCCTTTAACCAGTTTTTCCATTCATTCATTCCAGGCTTCTTTATTTTCTTATACTTATACCTTGATTTGGAGTTAAATATTCCTCGGGTTATAGAATAATACTTTATCTTGTCCTTAATAAAAGGATGGGTACCGCGATATTGAAGTACAGATCTAAAGTGATGGTTGTTAAGTAATTGGGTTTGTGATATTTTGTAAAATACATATGCTTGGGACAAGGAAGATAAATCGTAATAAGTATTTGAATTATTACTAGGATTAGAAAAGTCCTTTTCTTTTTCTATAGTCGAAATAAAGTTCATTGTATGTTGATCTGTTTCATCAATTCCTTCTTGATTTCTTTCATCGTTGTAAATGGATTCATTGATAATTTTTTTTGTTGAAAGTTGTGCATTGACCTTCGAAATGCTAACCATACATAGCAGGATATCCATGTATATTTTTTCAATGAAAGATTTCATAAAATAATGTGATTTGCATATTAATCGAGTATTTATTCTTTTGAATATCCGCCAAATATCTTTCTTTAATTCTGGTCTTTTATCATCATAGGCTGGAACTTTTTTTTTCTTTTCTTTTGCGATTTCTTCTATTTGATTCCTGATTATGATTGTCTTATCAGCAAGATCTTTCATTTCATTTTCTATGAATAAAAAATTTGTCCAATTCATAGATTGAATTTGCATGGTCGATTCAGGAATAATCTTATTATTATCTTTTGAATCTTTTGCATTTTCATTTGGTTCATATACTTTCACC